TATCTTGCATGATGAAACGAAGAGAAAAGAAAGAAAGATAAAGAATAATAGGAAAAAAAGATAGAATTGAACAACCGTACGGGCATTATCTTTTGTGCATTGCATACGGCTCTACAATAAAATTGACCCTTACCTTCCATTGAAGAAAGAGAAACTATCGGACCCAGATGGATAAATGATCAAATTGCCACCCTTCCTTTCAGAGGAGTTCAAAAATACTATGATGGCTCCGTTGCTTTCTATTTTTAAATTGATAAAATTCTTTTTTTGTCTTTGATTCAGCAATCCCAAAGTTTCTTTTTGATCCAATCAAATAAGGAAAAATCTTGTTTTTTTTTTCGCCCTCTTTTTTTTTATAACATAAATATTGTTAAGAGCCCTTCGGTGTGAAAACAAAAAAGTTTGTGACGCTGAACTGGACTCCCGATAGATAAGAAAAATCGGAAAACCTTTTATCTCATACTACTCTCTCGATACATAATCGAATCCTTTGAAAAAAAAAAACAATACAAAAATTTTGCATATCAAATTCGAAGTGCCATGCTATTATTACTTAATATTCATATGGCGAAGGCATAGTCTTCTTTTTTCTCTCAAATAAAAAAAACCTCATTGGCGCCAAGCGTGAGGGAATGCTAGACGTTTGGTAATTTCTCCTCCAACCAAGATAAAAGATCCCATTGACGCGGCTAATCCCATGCATATTGTATGGACATCTGGTCGCACAAATTGCATAGTATCGTAAATAGCTACTCCAGGTATTACCCATCCACCAGGAGAGTTTATAAACAAATATAGATCTTTGGTATCATCCTCGATACTGAGATATACCATAAGACCAATAAGTTGATTCGAGATCTCGCTATCAACTTCTTGGCTTAAAAAAAGTAATCTTTCTCGATAAAGTCGGTTGATTAGGGTAAAATTGTATCCCTTAGGAACCGTACATGCACCTTTTGACGCATACGGTTCAAAAAAAAATTGCGAAAAAAGGAATCAATGTATAGATTCAAGTCCTCTTTCTTTGTTCCTATTCTTTTTTCATAACAGGGTTTTTCTGACTTCTAATGAAAGGACTTTTTCTTCGATTTTTCAATAAAGACGAATTTGAACTTCTTTCTTCTTTATAATAGAAAAAAAAGTCACTAAACTTATCGAATTAACTTCTCATTGATGTATTGTTTCATCGAGATTCAATCCAAATCACGATGGTATTTTCTTGTTCCTGAATGGGTCTCTTTCATCTTTTTAGGTTTATGCTCTACTCCGGGTAAAGATCCGCCCGATTTTGATTTGCACATATAGGACAAATCTTCCCATTACCATTTCTTTTTGTTATAACTTTCTTTTTTTTTTTTCAATTCATTTCATACCTTTCACCAAGTATTTAGTTTGAGATTCCCTCGCTTGACAAATAGGATCTCTTTACAAATACCAAACAGGAATTTTTTATGATACAAGTAGTAATCATAGATATAGTACCAATTGGGTTTTTTCTAAACGGAGCCTGGATACTTCATTTTTTAGTCCAACCAAGCCAACCATAAATTATTCTAATTGATAATAGTAATGTGAATCCCCCCAAACAATGGATCTAATTGCGCTTCACGCTCCAAATTTTTGATGATTCAATTTATCTTTCTTGGGCGAAACAGAGGATATCTCGATCGGGGGAGAGAACGGGGAAATCCCATATGACCCAATATATCTGACAAGTCGCACTATACGTCAACCCAAGATGCATCTTCCTCTCCAGGACTTCGGAAAGGTACTTTTGGAACACCAATAGGCATTAATTGAAAGAAAAAAGAACTAAGTACTATATTTCACTTTGATGTGGAAACGTAACAACATTATTTTATTGTCTTTATAATATTGGTTTTATCGTATTTATTTTATCCATAGATTAGAAAAATTCATAAAGAAAGACAAAAGAAGAAATAAAGCAAAATTTTGACGAATAGGGCCTTATAATGAGGAATAAGGAAGGACACATTTACTGATAGAAAATGGTATCAACCCCCATTGCGTATTGGTACTTATCGGGTATAGAATAAATCTGCTTCTCTTTGTTCCTACGAACAGAATTGTTTCATTATTACCAATAAAATAGAACAAATAGTAACCCCTGTTCAGTGGATTATTTCAGGGTCCATAGGATAGTCATAGTATAGCTTTTCCAATGCAATAAAGTTACGTAGTGTCTATTTATCTTTGATAAAGAGGTATTTTCCATGGGTTTACCTTGGTATCGTGTTCATACCGTTGTATTGAATGATCCCGGTCGGTTGCTTTCCGTTCATATAATGCATACAGCTCTGGTTGCTGGTTGGGCAGGTTCGATGGCTCTGTATGAATTAGCAGTTTTTGATCCTTCTGACCCTGTTCTTGATCCAATATGGAGACAAGGTATGTTTGTTATACCTTTCATGACTCGTTTAGGAATAACCAATTCATGGGGAGGTTGGAGTATCACAGGAGGGACTGTAACGAATCCGGG